TATTTAAAGATTAATAAATCTCCCTAACATCTTCAATGTTATACTCTAATTATAAGCTATTTAAATATATAAAAATTACAAATATTATTAAAATAATAATTCATATAATAAAAACTAATAAATAAATCTTTAAATTATTATTTTGTATTATATAAATAAACTTAGAATTATTTACTAACTGACTATATAAATTTTGACTACCTAAAAATTCTGATCATCCTTGATCAAAATTTTTAATTATATTTATTCCAATTTTTAATGGATATTTAATTACCCCATAAGTAGAAATATAAGGCATAAATCATATAGAACCAACAAATATTCTAATAAAATAATTATTTATTGATTTATTAATAAAAAATAAAGAAATATTTGAAATTAAATATCCAAATAATCCACCAACAATACAGACAAATAAAGTTATAAACTTTAAATAAAAAGGTAAACAAATTGAATAAGGAGTTATAAAAATTAATCAGCTTAATATTCTTCCTCCAATAATTCTTATAATCATTAAACCTATTATTCCTTTTAATATAATTCATCTTTCATCATTTAAAACATTTAAAGAACTACAATTTAAATCACCAGTTATTGAATAATAAACTAATCGTAAAGAATAACATACAGTTAAACCTGTTGAAAAAAAAAATAAAAAATAAATAAATAAATTTACTATTCTTAAAGAAACAATTTCTAAAATTAAATCCTTTGAATAAAATCCAGCTAAAAACGGTATTCCACATAAAGCTAAATTAGCTACATTAAAACATGAAGAAGTTAAAGGTATATATAAACTTAAACCTCCTATTAAACGTAAATCTTGAGAATTATTTATATTATGAATAATAGCACCTGCACACATAAATAATAAAGCCTTAAATAAAGCATGAGTTAATAAGTGAAAAAATGCTAATTTATAATAACCTATTGATAAAATTATTATTATTAAACCTAATTGTCTTAATGTAGATAAAGCAATAATTTTTTTTAAATCAAATTCAAAATTAGCTCCTAACCCAGATATAAATATTGTTAATCCTGATAATAATAATAATAATTGTCCAATAAAAGAATTATTTAATAAAATATTAAAACGAATTAATAAATATACCCCAGCTGTTACTAATGTAGATGAATGAACTAAAGCAGATACAGGAGTAGGAGCAGCTATTGCTGCAGGTAATCAAGATGAAAAAGGAATTTGAGCACTTTTTGTTATAGCAGCTACTACAATTAAAACACCAATAATTTTTATTTCAAAATCATTTATTATAAATTCTAAATAAAAAATATAATTTCATCTACCATAATTTAATATTCATGCAATAGCTATTAATAATATTACATCTCCAATTCGATTTAATAAAGCAGTTAATATTCCAGCATTATATGATTTAACATTATTAAAATAAATAACTAAACAATAAGATACTAGTCCCAAACCATCCCATCCTAATAAAATTCTAACTAAATTAGGACTAATAATTAATAATATTATAGATATAACAAACAATAATACTAATAAAATAAATCGATTAATATTTATATCTTCACTTATATATTCTTTGCTATAATAAATTACTAATGAAGAAATAAATAATACAAAAGACATGAAAATTAATCTTATTCAATCAAACAAAAATGTTATTACAATTCTTATTGAATTTAATGAAACTACTTCTCATTCTAAAAAATAAACTAATTCATTTATAATAAAATATATAGATAATAATAATAATGAAATTCTAATTGATATTAAAAAAAAAAAATTAATTAAACAAATTGATAAATATTTCACAATTTAAAATGAATAAATTCATATCATTGACACCACAAATCAATATTTTAATTAAACTATTTAAATTTATAATCATAAAAATCTATTTTCAAATTTTAATACCAATAAATTTAAAGGAAATCAATGTAAAAATAATAATAAATACTCTCGATTAAATCCTATACTAAATGAATAAACCCCTGAATATAATTTACCATGTTGACTATAAGCATATAAATATAAAGTATAAACAGCACTAAAAAAAGATAATAATATTAATATAATTATACTAATTCATGATCAACTAACAATTCTATTTAATAAAGAAATTTCTCCTAATAAATTTAATGTTGGAGGTGCAGCTATATTAGCTGAACATAATAAAAATCATCATAATGCTATAGAAGGTATAAAATTTAATAAACCCTTATTAATTAATAATCTTCGTCTCCCTAAACGTTCATAAGAAATATTAGCTAAACAAAATAAACCTGATGAACATAAACCATGAGCAATTATTAAAGTATATGAACCACATAAACCTCAATAACTTAAAGTTATTATCCCTCTTAAAACAATTCCTATATGAGCAACAGAAGAATAAGCAATTAAAGATTTTAAATCTGTTTGTCGTAAACAAATTAAAGAAACTAAAACTCCTCCTACTAATCTAATTCTAATAAATACAAAACTATATTTTATATTTAAAGATTGTAAAAAGAAAAAAACTCGTAATAAACCATAACCACCTAATTTTAATATAATTCCAGCTAAAATTATTGAACCTGATACAGGAGCTTCTACATGAGCTTTAGGTAATCATAAATGAACTAAAAATATAGGTATTTTAACTAAAAAAGCTAAAATTATAGAAAAATATATAATAAAATTATAAAAATCATAATTATTTAATAAATAAAAAATTGTAGTATTTAAATTATTATATAAATAGAATACAGCAATTAATATTGGTAAAGAGACTAATAAAGTATAAAATAATAAATATATTCCAGCTTGTAAACGTTCAGGTTGATATCCTCATCCTAAAATTAAAAATAAAGTAGGAATTAATCTTCTTTCAAAAAAAAAATAAAACATAAATAAATTTATTCTTCTAAATGTTAATAATAAAAATAATAATAATAATAATACATTTAATATAAATAAATTCCGATAATTATTAAATTTATTAATTGAATCTCTTGCTATAAACATTAAAGCACAAATTCAAAAACTTAATAAAATCATTCCATATGATAACATATCTATTCCAATAAAATAAGAAATTATTGTTCAATAATTTATACAATAATTATTAATAATTAAAATAAATATAATTATAAACAATATATTTTGAACCATTCAAAATATATTTTTTATAAAACAAAAAGGTATTAATAATAATAATAATAATAAAATTTTTAACATTGTAAAATATTAAAAGATTGAAAATAATCATTTCCATAAGTTCGAATTATTGATACTAAAATACATAATCCTAAAGCACCCTCACATACTCTAAATGTTATAAAAATTATTATAAAATAATTTTCATATATCAATATATTTAAATAAATAAATAATAAATAAAATAAGGATAATACAATATATTCTAAACTTAAAAGCATCGATAATAAATGTTTTCGATTAGAAATAAAAATAAAAATTCCTATTATTATTAAAAAAAAAGGTAATCCTCAATTAATTAATATTATCATTAGTTTTAATAGTTTAATAAAAACATTGGTCTTGTAAATCAAAAATAAGATAAAAATTCTTTTTAAACTTCAAGAAAAAGGAAATACCCTTATCATTAATCTCCAAAATTAATATTTTATATAAACTATTTCTTGATATTATACAACTTATATTATATAATTTATCACTATTATTTAGATTAATTTTTTTACAAATAAATCATCCATTAAGTATAGGTTTAATATTACTAATTCAAACAATTACAATTTGTTGTATTACAGGACTAATAACAAAAAGATTTTGATTTTCTTATATTTTATTTTTAATTTTTATTGGAGGAATACTAGTATTATTTATTTATGTAAGATCTTTAGCTTCTAATGAAATATTTTCATTATCAATAAAAATAATAAGTATATTAATTATTACTTTTATTATCTTAATAATTGTTTCATTATTTATAGATAAAATTATTATTTTATTTAATTCAATAAATAATGAAATAATTTCTATTACAAACATAAATTCTTATATTCAAGAAAATTCCTTAAATTTAAATAAATTATATAATTATCCAACTAATATAATCACAATTATATTAATTAATTATTTATTAATTACATTAATTGCAGCCGTAAAAATTACTAAATTATTTAATGGACCAATTCGATCAATAAACTAACTAATGAATAAACCAATACGAATTAATCACCCTATTTTAAAAATTATAAATAATGCATTAATTGATCTTCCCTCACCAATTAATATTTCTACATGATGAAATTTTGGATCATTATTAGGACTATGTTTAATTATCCAAATTTTAACTGGACTATTTTTAGCTATACATTATACAGCGGATATTAATATAGCTTTTAATAGTGTAGATCATATTTGCCGAAATGTAAATTATGGATGATTATTACGAACTTTACATGCTAATGGTGCATCTTTTTTCTTTATTTGTGTTTACTTACATGTAGGACGAGGTATATATTACGGATCATATTTATTTACACCAACTTGACTTTCAGGAACTATTATTTTATTTTTATTAATAGCTACAGCTTTTATAGGATATGTTCTTCCATGAGGACAGATATCTTTTTGAGGAGCAACAGTAATTACTAATCTATTATCAGCAATTCCATATTTAGGAATAGATTTAGTACAATGAATTTGAGGAGGATTTGCAGTAGACAATGCTACTTTAACTCGATTTTTCACATTTCACTTTATTTTACCATTTATTGTATTAGCAATAGTAATAATTCATTTATTATTTTTACATCAAACTGGATCAAATAATCCTATTGGAATTAATTCTAATTTAGATAAAATTCCTTTTCACCCTTATTTTTCATATAAGGATATTACCGGATTTATTATTATATTATTATTATTAATTACACTAACATTATTAAATCCATACCTTTTAGGAGACCCAGATAATTTTATTCCTGCAAATCCGTTAGTTACCCCAATTCATATTCAACCTGAATGATACTTTTTATTTGCATATGCTATTCTACGTTCTATTCCTAATAAATTAGGAGGAGTAATTGCCTTAGTTATATCAATTGCAATTTTAATAATTATACCATTTTATAATTTAAGAAAATTTCGAAGATTAAGATTTTATCCAATTAATAAAATTTTATTTTGAATTATAGTAACAATTGTATTTTTATTAACATGAATTGGAGCTCGACCAGTAGAAGATCCTTATATTATTGTTGGACAACTATTAACTATTTTATATTTTATATATTACATAATTAATCCTTTAATTTGTAAATGATGAGATAATTTCTTAAATTAAAAGTTAATGAGCTTGAATAAGCATATATTTTGAAAATATAAAATAGAAACTTAAATTTTCTATTAACTTTACTAAACATAATTATTTAAATATAATTAAATAAATAAATTTTTAATCCAATAAAAAATAATAAATAATTTAAAGAAAAAGGTAAAAATACCTTTCATGCTAAATATATTAACTTATCATAACGAAACCGAGGTAAAGTCCCTCGAACTCAAATAAAAACAAATGAAATAAATATTAATTTAATATAAAAAAAAAAATTAAATACATCTCCTCCTAAAAAAATTAATCTAAATAATATTCTTATAAATAAAATTCTAGCATATTCTGATAAAAAAATTAATGCAAATCTTCCTCTTCTATATTCTACATTAAATCCTGAAACTAACTCTGATTCTCCTTCTGCAAAATCAAATGGTGTTCGATTAGTTTCTGCTAAAGAAATCATTAATCAAATTAAAGCTAATGGATACAATAAGATAATAAATCACATATACTCTTGATAATAATAAAAATTTAATATATTATAATTATTAATTAAAAAAACAAAAGATAATAAAATTAAAGCTAATCTTACTTCATAAGAAATAGTTTGAGCAACTGAACGTAAACCTCCTAATAAAGCATAATTAGAATTAGAAGATCAACCAGCAATTATAACAGTATAGACCCCTAATCTTGTACAACATATAAAAAATAATAAACCTAAATTAAAAGAAAATAATTTAATAAAAAAAGGTATACATATTCATAATAACAAAGATAAAAATAATGAAAAAATTGGAGAAAAATAATATGAAATATAATTTGATAATAAAGGATAAGTTTGTTCCTTTGTAAATAATTTAATTGCATCACAAAAAGGTTGAGGAATTCCCATTAAACCTACTTTATTAGGACCTTTACGAATCTGAATATAACCTAAAACTTTTCGTTCTAATAATGTTAAAAAAGCAACTCTTACTAATACACAAATAATTAATAAAATACTTATAATTAAAAATATAATAATTTCTATATAAAACAAGTACTATTTGTAATATAAAATTACATTTATAAATTCTAAATTTATTACATTAATCTGCCAAAATAGTTTATATAAAATATTAATAATATTCTTAGATATAAAATAACATTATTTAAATATTTAATCCTTTCGTACTAAAATATAAAAATTTATTAAAGATAGAAACCAACCTGGCTTACACCGGTTTGAACTCAGATCATGTAAGATTTTAAAAGTCGAACAGACTTAAAATTTTAAACGGCTGCACCTAAATTAAATCTTAATCCAACATCGAGGTCGCAATCTTTTTTATCAATATGAACTCTCCAAAAAAATTACGCTGTTATCCCTAAAGTAACTTAAATTTATAATCATTAAAAATGGATCAATTATTCATAAATCAATGTTTTAAAAATTAAAAGTTTATTAAATTTTACTATCACCCCAATAAAATACATAATTTTATTATAATCAAAATTATCTACAAAATTAAAAAAAAATCATGTATAAAGATTTATAGGGTCTTCTCGTCTTTTAAATAAATTTTAGCTTTTTGACTAAAAAATAAAATTCTATTATAATTTTAATTGAAACAGTTAATATTTCGTCCAACCATTCATTCCAGCCTTCAATTAAAAGACTAATGATTATGCTACCTTTGCACAGTTAAAATACTGCGGCCATTTAAAAAAATCAGTGGGCAGGTCAGACTTTAAATTAATTTCTAAAAGACATGTTTTTGTTAAACAGGCGAACATTATTTTTGCCGAATTCTTTAAATAAACTTATCAAATATTATATAATTTTACAAAAATTAATATACTAATTATATCATTATTACTTTATTTTTTATATTAAAATAAATATTTTAATAAATAATTAAAATATAATAAATAATTTAAAATAAAAATTAATTTATAACAAACTTAACATAAATTGATACTTCTAAACATATAAAATTTATTAACTATTTATTATTTATAATAATTTATTTTATAGCTTATCCCATAAAATATTAATTTTTAAAAATTATTTAATTAAATTAAATAAATAAATAAATTTTAAAAAATTAAATTAAATTTATTTCTTAAAAAACTAGATACCTTTAAAAACGAATAACATTTCATTTCTAATAAATTATTAAAAATAATTTTATTACATTAACTTTTATAATTTATTAAATCTTTTAAAATCGAGAAAAATATTATTAATATTTTTTATTTAATATACTCTGATACACAAGATACAATAATTAAAATTTTCTTTTAAAATAAAAATTTTTCATTATATTTCAATATTATTTCACAATACTAATAAACTATTATTAAAATTATTTTTTTTTTATAAAATACTAAAACAATTAAATTATATAATTATTTTTAATAATTTAAATTTTTTTTAAAAAAAAAAATTAATAAATAATTATTAATCAATTTATATTGATTTGCACAAAAATCTTTTCAATGTAAATGAAATACTTTACTAAATAAGCTTTAAATTGATTCTAGATACACTTTCCAGTACATCTACTATGTTACGACTTATCTTATTTTAATAACAAGAGCGACGGGCGATATGTACATATTTTAGAGCTAAAATCAATTTATTTGTCTTTATAAATTTACTATCAAATCCAATTTCATTAAATTTTTCATATTTAAATTCAAAAATATATTTTATTGTAACTCATTTAAACTTAAATATAAACTACACCTTGATTTGATATTAATTTTTATTAAAATTATAGAAAATTATTATTCTTATAAAATATTCTAATAACAACGGTATATAAATTGATCAACAAATTTAAGTAAGGTACATCGTGGATTATCGATTAAAAAACAAGTTCCTCTGAATAGACTAAAATACCGCCAAATTTTTTAAGTTTCAAGAACATATCTACTACTACTCAAATAATTTAATTTATATTTTAAATAATAGGGTATCTAATCCTAGTTTTTATCTAAAATTTTTTAGCTTCAATTAATTTTATAAATAAATAATAATAATAAATTAAAATTTCACCTAATAATTTATTTTATATTTTAAAAATAAATAATTTAACTTAAATTAATAAAATTTATTTATATTATTTGTATAACCGCAACTGCTGGCACAAATTAAGTCAATATTAAATTAATATTTCTATTTCTAAATTTCTTTAATTAATAATATTAATTATTGCAAATAAATTAAAATATATTTATTTTTAAAATAAATATAAATTCACACAAAAATTTACATATAATATAAATTAATAATAAATTTTTAAGCCAAAATAAAACTTTATAAAATTAATATTAATTTAAAAAAATTAAATTAAATATTATTTATTTTTATAATTAATAAATTTAATAAGTATATAAAATTAATTTATATAAATTATTAATAAAATTAAATTAATTATATAAATAAATAAACATAAAAATAATTAAAAATGAGTAATAACTCACTATATCAAAATTAACAATAATATTATTAATAATAATATAATTTTCCCCTTTTTTTAAAATTATAAAAATGATTAATAATTAATTATTAATTTTAATTTATTTATATGATAATAATAATAATAATAATAAAATTTTCCTTTTTAATTATATATATAATAAATAATTAAAAAAAGTAAAATAATATAAAACTATTTACTTTTTATATAAATTAAAATTTCCAATTTTTTTTTTTTTTTTTTATAAAAAAAAATTTTTATATATATATAGGTCCCATATATATATATAAATATCTTATATATATATATAATATAATATTAATATTAAATATTTAATATTTTCAAAAAAAAAGGAATTTATATAAATAATATGTTATCTATATAAATTAATAATCTATTATTTATAAAGATAATATATATATGTAATAATTTTAATTTAAATTAAATATGTATATTTTCTATATATATATATATAAATTATTTATATATATATATATTAATATATTTTATATATATATTGATTTTATTAAATTTTTAATTGTTATAAATAATTATTATAAATTTTAAATTATATTTAAAAATATATTATTATAATATATTTTTAAATATAATTTAAAATTTATTAAATATTTATATTATATAAATATTTAATAAAATTATTTTTTTTTAACATTTATGTACTAATTAAAATTATTTAAATAAAAATATTATTTTATCAATTATTTTATAATTTTAAATTAAATAATTTATAAAATTAATGAATTGCCTGATAAAAGGATTACTTTGATAGAGTAAATAATGTAATTACTATTACATTCATTATATTTAATAGAATTAAACTATTTCTAAAAGTATCAAAAACTTTTGTGCATCATACACTAAAATATAAATTTAAAAAGATAAGCTAATTAAGCTATTGGGCTCATACCCCACTTATAAAGGTTTTAATCCTTTTCTTTTTAATTTTTATTAATTCATCAAAAATTATATTTTTTTTTATTTTAATAATAAGAACAATAATTGTTATTTCATCAAATTCATGATTAGGAGCATGAATAGGATTAGAAATTAATTTATTATCATTTATCCCCCTTATAAATGATAATAATTTAATATCTAATGAATCATCTCTTAAATATTTTTTAACTCAAGCTTTAGCCTCATCAATTTTATTATTTTCAGTAATTTTATTTATATACCAAAATAATTTTATAAATTATATTAATAATAATTTATATATTAATATAATAATTTTATCTAGATTATTAATAAAAACAGGAGCTGCTCCATTTCATTTTTGATTTCCAAATGTAATAGAAGGATTAAGTTGAATAAATGGTTTAATTTTAATAACTTGACAAAAAATTGGACCATTAATATTAATTTCATATTTAGTTATTAAAAGTATAATATTTTGATCAATTATTTTATGTATTTCTATTGGATCCTTAAGAGGACTAAATCAGACTTCATTACGAAAATTAATAACTTTTTCATCCATTAATCATCTTGGATGAATTATAATAAATATATATTCTAATGAATCTTTATGAATTACTTATTTTGCATTTTATTCATTTCTTTCATTTAATTTAATTTTATTATTTAATATATGAAAATTATTTCATATTAATCAATTATTTTCTTTATTTATATATAATAAAACATTAAAATTTTCATTATTCTTAAATTTATTATCATTAGGTGGATTACCACCATTCTTAGGATTTATTCCTAAATGATTAACAATTCAATATTTAACGTTTAATAATCAATTATTTATACTATTTATTATAATTGTTATAACTTTAATTACATTATATTTTTATATTCGATTATGTTATACAGCTTTTATACTTAATTATTTTGAAAATAATTGAAATTTTAATATTTATTGAAATAATATATTAATAAATATTTACTTATTATTTTCATTTATTTCTATCTTTGGTTTATTTATTATTAGATTAACTTATTATTTAATTTAAAGACTTTAAGTTAAATAAACTAATAACCTTCAAAGTTATAAATATAAGAATAATCTTTTAAGCCTTAATAATATTTATTATTCCTTTAGAATTGCAATCTAATATCATTATTGACTATAAAGCTATGATTAAAAAGAATAACTCTTATAAATAGATTTACAATCTATTGCCTAAACTTCAGCCATTTAATCGCAACAATGGTTATTCTCAACTAATCATAAAGATATTGGAACATTATATTTTATTTTTGGAGCATGAGCAGGAATAGTAGGAACATCATTAAGTATTCTAATTCGAGCAGAACTAGGTCATCCTGGAGCTTTAATTGGTGATGATCAAATTTATAATGTTATTGTAACTGCCCATGCATTTGTAATGATTTTTTTTATAGTAATACCAATTATAATTGGTGGATTTGGAAATTGATTAGTTCCTTTAATATTAGGAGCTCCTGATATAGCTTTTCCACGAATAAATAATATAAGATTTTGATTACTTCCTCCTTCATTAACTCTATTATTAGTAAGAAGAATAGTAGAAAATGGAGCTGGAACTGGTTGAACAGTATACCCTCCCCTTTCTGCTAATATTGCTCACAGTGGAGCCTCAGTAGATTTAGCAATTTTCTCTCTTCATTTGGCCGGAATATCATCTATTTTAGGAGCTGTAAATTTTATTACTACTGTAATTAATATACGATCAACAGGAATTACATATGATCGAATACCTTTATTTGTTTGATCAGTTGTAATTACAGCATTATTATTACTTTTATCCTTACCTGTTTTAGCTGGAGCAATCACTATATTACTTACAGATCGAAATTTAAATACATCATTTTTTGATCCAGCAGGAGGTGGTGATCCAATTTTATATCAACATCTATTTTGATTTTTTGGTCATCCAGAAGTCTATATTTTAATTCTCCCAGGATTCGGAATAATTTCACATATTATTAGTCAAGAATGTGGAAAAAAGGAAACTTTTGGTTCATTAGGAATAATTTATGCTATATTAGCAATTGGATTATTAGGATTTATTGTATGAGCACATCATATATTTACAGTAGGAATAGATGTAGATACTCGAGCATATTTTACATCTGCTACAATAATTATTGCAATTCCAACTGGAATTAAAATTTTTAGTTGATTAGCTACTTTACATGGAACTCAATTAGTTTATTCACCTGCTATTATATGAGCTTTAGGGTTTGTATTTTTATTCACAATTGGTGGACTAACAGGAGTTGTATTAGCAAATTCATCAGTTGATATTATTCTTCATGATACTTATTATGTAGTTGCACATTTCCATTATGTTTTATCAATAGGAGCTGTATTCGCTATTATAGCAGGTTTTATTCATTGATATCCTTTATTTACTGGTTTAACATTAAATAATAAATGATTAAAGACTCAATTTATTATTATATTTATTGGTGTAAATCTAACATTCTTCCCTCAACATTTCTTAGGATTAGCTGGTATACCTCGTCGATATTCTGACTATCCAGATGCTTATACAACATGAAATGTAATTTCAACAATTGGATCAACTATTTCATTAGTAGGTATTATCCTATTTATAATTATTATCTGAAAAAGAATAATTAAGCAACGACAAGTAATTTATCCAATACAATTAAATTCTTCAATTGAATGATATCAAAATATTCCACCAGCAGAACATAGTTATTCTGAATTACCTTTATTATCTAACTTCTAATATGGCAGATTAGTGCAATGAACTTAAACTTCATATATAAAGTAATTTACTTTTTTTAGAAAAATGTCAACATGAGCAAATTTAAGTTTACAAGATAGAGCTTCTCCATTAATAGAACAATTAACATTTTTTCATGATCATGCTTTAATAATTTTAATTATAATTACAGTAATAGTAGGATATATAATAGCAACATTATTTTTTAATAATTACAGAAATCGATTCCTATTACACGGACAAACAATTGAAGTAATTTGAACAATTTTACCAACCATTATTTTATTATTTATTGCTTTTCCATCTCTTCGATTACTTTACTTATTAGATGAAATTAATGAACCTTCAATTACATTAAAATCTATTGGTCACCAATGATATTGAAGTTATGAATATTCAGATTTTTTAAATATTGAATTTGATTCTTATATAATCCCATCAAATGAATTAACTACAAATAGATTTCGATTACTAGATGTTGATAATCGTATTGTACTACCTATAAATTCTCAAATTCGAATTCTTGTTACTGCAACAGATGTAATTCATTCATGAACAATCCCAGCTTTAGGAGTAAAAATTGATGGTACTCCTGGACGATTAAATCAAACTAATTTTTTTATTAATCGACCAGGTTTATTTTTTGGACAATGCTCAGAAATTTGCGGAGCAAATCATAGCTTTATACCAATTGTAATTGAAAGTGTTCCTATAAATTATTTTATTAAATGAATTTCTAATATAAATTAACATTAAATGACTGAAAGCAAGTACTGGTCTCTTAAACCATGTTATAGTAATCTAGCAATTACTTTTAATGAAAAAATTAGTTAAATATATAACATTAGTATGTCAAACTGAAATTATTATAATTATAATATTTTTTAATTCCACAAATAGCCCCAATTAATTGATTAACCTTATTTATTACATTTTCATTAATTTTTATTATATTTAATATTATAAATTATTTTATTTATTCTCCTATAACACCTAAATCTAAAAATACAAATAAAATTATTATAAAATCTATAAATTGAAAATGATAACTAATTTATTCTCTGTATTTGACCCTTCATCAAGAATTTTTAATTTATCTCTAAATTGATTAAGTTTATTTATTGGTTTATTATTAATTCCAAATATATATTGATTTATACCTTCACGATATCATATTTTATGAATCAATATTTTAAATACCCTTCATAAAGAATTTAAAACTTTATTAGGAGATATTAATCAAAAAGGAACAACATTAATTTTTATTTCTTTATTTAGTATAATCTTATTCAATAATTTCATAGGATTATTTCCATATATTTTTACAGGTACAAGCCATCTAGTATTAACTTTATCATTAGCTTTACCTTTATGATTAAGATTCATAATTTATGGATGATTAAATCATACACAACATATATTTACTCATCTTGTACCACAAGGTACTCCTGGTATCCTAATACCTTTTATAGTATGTATTGAAACAATTAGTAATATTATTCGACCTGGAACTTTAGCAGTTCGATTAACAGCTAATATAATTGCAGGACATTTACTAATAACATTATTAGGAAATACTGGACCTTCATTATCATCTATTATTGTTACTATTTTATTAATTACACAAATTTTATTATTAACACTTGAATCAGCAGTAGCAATTATTCAATCTTATGTATTTGCTATTTTAAGTACTTTATATTCTAGAGAAGTAATTTAAAAAAAAAAAAAAAAAAAAAAAAAAAAAAAAAAAAAAAAAAAAAAAAAAAAAAAAAAAAAAAAAAAAAAAAAAAAAAAAAAAAAAAAAAAAAAAAAAATGTCAACACATTCAAATCATCCCTTTCATTTAGTTGATTATAGTCCATGACCTTTAACAGGTGCTATTGGAACTATAACTATAGTTTCTGGTTTAGTAAAATGATTTCATCAATATAATAGTACATTAATAATTTTAGGTTTAACAATTACTACTTTAACTGTTTATCAATGATGACGTGATGTATCACGAGAAGGTACATTCCAAGGACTTCATACTTATTCAGTAACAACTGGATTACGATGAGGAATAATTTTATTTATTTTATCAGAAGTATTATTCTTCTCTTCATTTTTTTGAGCTTTTTTCCACAGAAGTTTATCTCCTACAATTGAATTAGGTTCAATATGACCTCCAATAGGAATTGTACCTTTCAATCCTTTTCAAATTCCATTATTAAATACAACTATTTTATTAGCTTCAGGAATTACTGTTACATGAGCACATCATAGTTTAATAGAAGGTAATTATTCTCAAGCTACACAAGGATTATTTTTTACTGTTTTATTAGGAATTTATTTTTCAATTTTACAAGCATATGAATATATTGAAGCACCTTTTACGATTGCAGATGCTGTATATGGTTCTACTTTTTTTATAGCAACAGGATTCCATGGTCTACACGTATTAATTGGGACTACTTTCTTATTAATTTGTTTAATTCGTCATTTAAATAATCATTTTTCAAAAAATCATCACTTTGGATTTGAAGCAGCTGCATGATATTGACATTTTGTAGATATTGTTTGATTATTCCTTTATGTATCAATTTATTGATGAGGAGGATAAAATATATTTATATAGTATAACAGTATATATGACTTCCAATCATAAGGTCTATTAGTAAATAGTATAAATAATTTTTTCTATTATATTAATATCACTAATCATTATATTATTATCAATTATTGTAATAAGTTTAGCTTCAATTTTATCAAAAAAAATAATTAATGACCGAGAAAAAAGTTCACCTTTTGAATGTGGTTTTGATCCTATATCTTCTTCTCGTTTACCTTTTTCTTTAAAATTTTTTCTAATTACTATTATTTTTTTAATTTTTGATGTAGAAATTGCATTAATTCTACCTATAATTTTAATTATAAATTTCTCTAATTTAATAATTTGAACAATTACTTCAATTGTATTTATTATTATTTTACTAATTGGTTTATATCATGAATGAAATCAAGGAATATTAAATTGATCTAGTTAATTAGGGTTATAGTTAAAATTATATAACATTTGATTTGCATTCAAAAATTATTGAAATATTCAATTTACCTTGAATATGAAGCGATTTATTGCATTTAGTTTCGACCTAATTTTAGGTATTTTTACCCTTATTCTTTAATTGAAACCAAAAAAGAGGTATATCACTGTTAATGATAAAATTGAATTATAAATTCCAATTAAAGAAATATGTTGTACAAATAAAAGCTGCTAACTTTTTATTTTAATGGTTAAATTCCATTTATATTTCTATTTATATAGTTTAATTAAAACCTTACATTTTCATTGTAAAAATAAAATATTTTTTTTTATAAATTACTTAAAATAATTATTTAAAT